ATCATTATGGGGAAAGTACTATTTCTATTCTATTTAGAATTGAAAATTGACAAAGGTTCCATCAGATAGACTGAAGAGAAACTCCGAGTTATCACAAACAAACATTTAAAGTAGAATCATTTCTTTCAATATTCACTCATTTCTTTATTTAGTTAATAATTCTGGTGATTGTGTCTATATGCTTATTAGTAAATCAAATATTCAATTAATTCTCTTTTTTATTGAATGACTATTCATCTATTGTACTTTCATGTAAATAGAGGCAAGCTCTATGGAAAAATTTTGGTTCAATTCAATATTGGCTAAGGGGAAATTAGAATACAGATGCGGACTAAGTAGATCAATGGATAGCCTTGGTCCTATAGAAAATCCTAGTATAAGCAAAGACCCGGTTATAAACGATACAGAAGAAGATAAAAACGTTCAGGGTAAGAATTCTAGTTATTCTAGTTATTACAGTACTCTTGATCATTTAATCGCCGGCAAAGACATAGACATTCGGAATTTCATTTCTGATGAAACTTTTTTCATTAGGGATAGTCATCGGAATACTTATTCCATATATTTTGATATTGAAAATCGAATTTTTGAGATTGACAATGATCATTCTTTTTTGAGTGAATTAGAAAGTTTGTTTTCTAGTCATAGTAATTCTAGTAGTAACTCTAGTTGGATTAATTACATTAATAGTCGCATTGACTCTTATCTTCGTTCTCAAATATGTATTGATAGTTTCATTAGCGATGAGAGTTACAATTCCAATGAGAGTTGCATTACGAATGACAATTCCAATGACAATCAGAGTTCCATTTCAAATTCCGTTTGTGATGAAAGGGAAAGTCATAGTCAAGATGATAATTTCAATACAAAAACAAATGCGAGTGATAATGATTTAACTATCGAAGAAGAATCTAATGATTTAAATGGAACTCAAAAATACAAGCATTTATGGGTTCAATGCGAAGATTGCTATGGATTAAATTATAAGAAATTTTTGAAGTCAAAAATGAATATTTGTGAATACTGTGGCTATCATTTGAAAATGAACAGTTTAGACAGAATCGAACTTTCGATTGATCCGAGCACTTGGAATCCTATGGATGAAGACATGATCTCTCTGGATCCCATTGAATTTGATTCTGAAGAGGTTGAATTTGATTCTGAAGAGGAATCTGATCAAGATCAAGAGGAATCTTCTAAAGATCCTGAGGAATCTGATCAAGATCAAGAGGAATCTTATAAAGATCGTATTGATTCTTATCAAAGAAAGACAGGATTAACTGAGGCTGTTCAAACAGGTACAGGTCAACTAAATGGTATTCCTATAGCAATCGGCGTTATGGATTTTCAGTTTATGGGAGGTAGTATGGGATCCGTAGTAGGTGAGAAAATCACACGTTTGATCGAGTATGCTACAAATCAATCTTTACCTCTTATTCTAGTGTGTGCTTCCGGAGGAGCACGCATGCAAGAAGGAAGTTTAAGCTTGATGCAAATGGCTAAAATATCTTCCGCTTTATATGATTATCAATCAAATAAAAAGTTATTCTATGTATCCATTCTTACATCTCCTACTACTGGTGGAGTAACCGCTAGTTTTGGTATGTTAGGGGATATAATTATTGCCGAACCCGATGCCTATATTGCATTTGCAGGTAAAAGAGTAATTGAACAAACGTTGAATACAACAGTACCCGAGGGTTCACAGGAGGCTGAATATTTATTTGATAAGGGCTTATTCGATCTAATTGTACCACGCAAACTTTTAAAAGGTGTTCTGAGTGAGTTATTTCAGCTCCACTCTTTTTTTCTTTTGACTCCAACTCCAAATCAGGTAGAGCCTTAAGTTATATTTTTGATTTGTATGGAAAAGGTAGTTGTAGTTAGTTTATCAGAATCAAAGTCGGACTAATGGGGTTTTCTTTCCTTTGTAGCATCAAATTGAATTGTAGAAAGAATTCTGGGAATTCTTATTCTTAGCGATATTACTGATTACTAACGAGCAATCTTTTAGTTTAGTAAGAAGATAAAAAGGGAATTCTCCCCTCTGTAAAATGAAATTAGAATTAGGCGAGACAAATAAAAGGAATTCAATCTTCCTCTCTTGCGGATCTATATAGAATTCAAATATAGAAAAAAATAGATATAGAGTTTTTGATCTTTCGATATCTCGCGAGAATTCTATTTTTACTAAAAAAAAATCCTCCTTCCCTTCTTGGATCGGGGTCGAATTCTAACGAATCGAATTTTTCAAAAATTTTGACTAACACTTTATTTTTTATTTATTATTCAAATCTACGAATAATAAATAAAAAAAAATTCAGAATAAAAAATAAAGTGGATTATTATACAAATATATTTCGATCGTCAAGTTCATTTATTTAGTTTTACAGTCCTTGTACTTATTTTATTAGATATATATCTACTCGCTAATTACATATTAATTAATTAGTTTATTACTTAGTAATTAGTTTTATAGTAGTATAATATACGAATTCTAATATAATTGTTAATTATTATTGAGATATCTTTATAAGTAACAATAACAGGTACAAATATTAAATTGAGGTACCAATTCTATGACAACTCTCAACAGCTTACCCTCTATTTTTGTGCCTTTAGTGGGCCTGGTATTTCCGGCAATTGCAATGACTTCTTTATTTTTATATGTTCAAAAAACGAAGATTTTTTAGATGCGATGGGACCAAGACAAAATCTGATCCATTTTTTCAAGACTTAGATATCATGGATATCTATTTAATAGAATATTGTATAACAAGTAGTTTTTCCGAATAGAAATCAAAAAGCTATTTCTTATGCATGCGTATGCGTAAACACGATGTATGGGTAAATGAATTGTAGCTGTGGACTGGGATCACAGCAAATGGATGATGTAAAGTCCATGTATCATAGGTATTTAGATTTTTATGGGGGATCCTATAAAGTAAAGGGGATGCTTTTAGATCTAAGAAATTCGATAGATTATTCCTAAAGGTTGACAAATAGTGCTAGCTGATTAGAGTTACTTCGGAAACAAAATAAAAAATCAAAATTAAGTATATGCTTATTCTCTCAATTCCAAAAAAATGCAACTGGATCTGGTATGTATGAGTTGGCCATCAGAATCTATATGGATAGAATTTATAGCGGGGTCTAGAAAAACAAGCAATTTCTGCTGGGCTTTTATCCTTTTTTTTGGTTCATTAGGATTTTTATTGGTTGGAACTTCTAGTTATCTTGGTAGAAATTTGATATCTTTATTTCCGTCTCAGCAAATCGTTTTTTTTCCGCAAGGAATCGTGATGTCTTTCTATGGGATTGCGGGTCTCTTTATTAGTTCCTATTTATGGTGCACAATTGCGTGGAATGTAGGTAGTGGTTATGATCGATTCGATAAAAAAGAAGGAATAGTGTGTATTTTTCGTTGGGGATTCCCTGGGAAAAACCGTCGCATCTTTCTACGATTCCTTATCAAGGATATTCAATCTATCAGAATAGAAGTTAAAGAAGGTATTTCTGTTCGTCGTGTCCTTTATATGGAAATCAGAGGTCAGGGTGCCGTTCCTTTGACTCGTACTGATGAAAATTTGACTCCGCGAGAAATTGAGCAAAAAGCTGCGGAATTGGCCTATTTCTTGCGCGTACCGATTCAATTGAGAAATGAAGAATAAATTCAATCAAATGTGGCAAGAAGAAAAAACTCAAGTCAAGAACCCTATTTTCTTTTTTATAGAGCATAACCTAACTGAACTTTTTTCAGAATCCCCATTCATTCTTCGAGCTAAAGCAGGCGTATACGTAAGAGGCATAACCTAAAACAAAACAATTTTTTTTACTTACTATTTTTATCAGGATTCTTTCGTCTCGAAATCCGCATATAAAAATATTTATTACTTGAACTTGAAGCGGTTCTTTTGAGCATTTATCGAAAGAGAGGACAATTGCTTCGAATCGGATCAATTTTAATCTCTGGAAATAATATTCTATATATTTTCACTCGAATTTGAAGTGGATTCTTATCATATTTTTGACTTCTGTATTTTAGATTCAAGGTCTAAGCACTTAATAAAAAAGCAGAGAATCAATTTCTGGGATTACTATCTATCTTATAATGGGACTCCTGCTTGATAGAAAGATTAGATTGCCTAGAGTCAATGAAAGAGATGGTTCATTAATAATTCACAGATGAAAAAATGTTAAAAAAAAAAAAGAAAGCATTCATTCCCCTTCTATATCTTTCATCTATAATATTTTTGCCCTGGTGGATTTCGCTCTCATTCAATAAAAGTATTAAATCCTGGGTTACAAATTGGTGGAATACTGGGCAATGCGAAACTTTCTTGAATGATATTCAAGAAAAGAGTATTCTAGTACAATTTATAGAATTAGAGGAACTCTTCCTCTTGGACGAAATGATAAAAGAATACCCGGAAACACATCTACCAAAACTTCATTTAGGAATACACAAAGAAACGATCCAATTGATCACGATGCACAATGAAGATTGTATCCATATGATTTTGCACTTCTCGACAAATATAATATATTTCTTTATTCTAAGTAGTTATTCCATTTTGGGTAATGAGGAACTTGTTATTATTAACTCTTGGGTTCAAGAATTCCTATCTAATTTAAGTGACACAATAAAAGCTTTTTCTATTCTTTTAGTAACTGATTTCTGTATTGGATTCCATTCAACCCACGGTTGGGAACTAATGATTGGTTATATCTACAAGGATTTTGGGTTTGCTTATAATGATCAAATTATATCTGGTCTTGTTTCCACCTTTCCCGTCATTCTAGATACAATTTTAAAATATTGGATCTTTCGTTATTTAAATCGCGTATCTCCGTCACTTGTACTTATTTATCATTCAATAAATGATTGAGAAATGATTCACTGATCCAAATCCAATTCAAAAATAAAGTTTGTTTGTTACTTTGTTTTGTATACAAGCATGCAAAGTCGAACTTACATTATTCTTTCTACCCGTCGAGGG